GGATCGTATTATAACGAATTCTTTGGGAGTTTTTAGGAAATACTTTAAAATTTTATTAAATTATGAAATTTATAAGACAAGAAAAGATAATAACTACTAATACGAATAAGAAAAGGGTGGATTATCGTATATATATATTTCATGTAGAAACATGTAGAAAGATGAATAGGTCCATTTATTTATATATTTATTGTATTTTATTAATTAATATATATTTCTTAAATTAATATATATTTCTTAAAACATATACTTATAGACTCCCTATCCCTATTAAGTATATATATACTCACTTAGGTATACTTAGTATAATATAACAATTATATATGAATTATAAGATATCTTTATAACAATATAAGGATAAGGTTCAAATATAAAACAATAAATATAACAATAAATAACAGGTACAAATATTAAATCGAGGTACCCATTCTATGATAACTCTCAACAGTCTCCCCTCCATTTTTGTGCCTTTAGTGGGCTTAGTATTTCCGGCAATTGCAATGGCTTCTTTATCTCTTTATGTTCAAAAAAACAAGATTTTTTAGATACAACAAGGACAAATCTTATATATATATATATTTTTTTCAAGACTTACTTGGATCATAACACGGATATCTATTTAGTAAAATATGGTATAATATGCGGCTTTCTTCGGGCATAAGCTCTTATGTATGTGTAAACATGATAAATGAATTATAACTATTTTCAAATAGATCGGGATCGGGGAGAATTTCTGAAATGTAAAGTCAATATATCTATATGTATTAGGAAATCATATGAAAGGGATGTTATTATTTTAGTTTGGATCTAAGAAATTCGATGAATTATCCCTAAAGGTTCACATCATAATAGTGCTGGTTGATGAGAGTTACTTCGGAAACAAAAAAAAGTAAAAAAAAATTATTTTTGTTATTCTCCCAATTCCAATAAAATGCAACTAGGTCTAGTTAGAGTATGAGTTGGCGATCAGAACGTATATGGGTAGAACTTATAGCGGGGTCTCGAAAAACAAGTAATTTCTGTTGGGCCTTTATTCTTTTTTTAGGTTCATTAGGGTTTTTATTGGTTGGAACGTCCAGTTATTTTGGTAGGAATTTTATATCTTTATTTCCTTCTCAGCAAATCATTTTTTTTCCACAAGGTATCGTGATGTCTTTCTATGGGATCGCAGGTCTTTTTATTAGCTCCTATTTGTGGTGCACAATTTCGTGGAATGTAGGTAGTGGTTATGATCGATTCGATATAAAAGAGGGCATAGTGTGTATTTTTCGTTGGGGATTTCCTGGAAAAAATCGTCGCATATTCCTCCGATTCCTTATGAAAGACATTCAGTCCATCAGAATAGAAATTAAAGAGGGTATTTATGCTCGTCGTGTCCTTTATATGGAAATAAAAGGACAAGGAGCCATTCCCTTGACTCGTACTGATGAGAATTTGACTCCACGAGAGATTGAGCAAAAAGCTGCTGAATTGGCCTATTTCTTGCGTGTACCAATTGAAGTATTTTGAAAAAAGGAACTGGAGAATGAATACTTTGCAAGAGATAAAAAACTCAAGAATCATCTTTTTTTCTATAGCATAACTTAACTGAAGTTTCTTCAGAACGCTTACTCGAGCCAAAGCAAACGTATATGAAACAATTCTAAAACTAAATTTTTTATGTCCACAATTTTTTTTATGCGTATGTAAATCCACTTAACTCAATTCAGTAACAAATCTAAATGATAGATTCATCATATATCAAAACAAAACATTTCATCATAAAGTAAAGAATTTTTTTTTTCTAAATATTTTATATTTTGATAGAACGGGAGTTCTTTCGTCTCGAAATCCGACTACTATTAATTTGAAGAGGGCTCCTTCTTATTCTATATTCTTTCTAAATTCAAGGACTAACCGCTGTACTGAATCACAAAAAAATCCGGAAATACATCGATGACTTGTAATAGAACTTATGCTTGATAGAAATATTAGTATCATATAGAGTCGACGAATGAGGTGCGTTCATTAATTTAAATTCACAGACGAAAAAATGGCAAAAAAGAAAGTATTAATTTCCCTTCTATATCTTGCATCTATAGTATTTTTGCCTTGGTGGATCTCTCTCTCATTTAATAAAAGTCTGGAATCTTGGTTTACTAATTGGTGGAATACTAGTCAATCCGAAATTTTTTTGAATGATATTCAAGAAAAGAGTATTCTAAAAGAATTCATAGACTTAGAGGAACTCTTACGTTTGGACGAAATGATAAAGGAATACCCGGAAACACATTTACAAAAGCCTCGCATCGAAATCTACAAAGAAACGATCCAATTGATCAAGATGCACAACGAGGATCGCATCCATACAATTTTACACTTCTCGACAAATATAATCTGTTTCGGTATTCTAAGTGGTTATTCTATTCTAGGTAATGAAGAACTTGTTATTCTTAACTCTTGGTTTCAAGAATTCCTATACAACTTAAGCGACACAATAAAAGCTTTTTCTATTCTTTTATTAACTGATTTATGTATAGGATTCCATTCGCCCCACGGTTGGGAATTAATGATTGGCTCTGTCTACAAAGATTTTGGATTTGCTCATAATGATCAAATTATATCCGGTCTTGTTTCTACTTTTCCAGTCATTTTAGATACAATTTTTAAATATTGGATCTTTCGTTATTTAAATCGTGTATCTCCTTCACTTGTAGTGATTTATCATTCAATGAATGACTGAAAAGTGATCGAACGATCCAATTATAATATTTGTTACTTTGTACATAAGCAAAACATTCAAAATTGTACTTACTACCCATCCAAGGGATTCCTCCAATATTCCAGTAAAATTATTTATATTTAATATTTAAGTAAATAGCAAAATTATAGATAGGGAACTATAGTAGCGACCTACCTAATTTTATTGTAGAAATTTTCGGGATCAATGATTGGACCATGCAAACTAAAAATACCTTTTCTTGGATAAAGAAAGAGATTACTCGATCCATTTCCGTATCGCTCATGATATATATACTAACCCAGGCACCCCTTTCAAATGCATATCCCATTTTTGCACAGCAGGGTTATGAAAATCCACGAGAAGCGACTGGCCGTATTGTATGTGCCAATTGCCATTTAGCTAATAAACCCGTGGATATCGAGGTTCCACAAGCGGTACTTCCTGATACTGTATTTGAAGCAGTTGTTCGAATTCCTTATGATCTGCAACTGAAACAAGTTCTTGCTAATGGTAAAAAAGGAGCTTTGAATGTCGGGGCTGTTCTTATTTTACCCGAGGGGTTTGAATTAGCCCCTCCCGATCGTATTTCGCCCGAGATTAAAGAAAAGATAGGAAATCTGTCTTTTCAGAGCTATCGTCCCACTAAAAAAAATATTCTTGTGATAGGTCCGGTTCCTGGTCAGAAATATAGTGAAATCACCTTTCCTATTCTTTCCCCGGACCCCGCTACTAAGAAAGATGTGCACTTCTTAAAATATCCCATATATGTAGGCGGGAACAGGGGAAGGGGTCAGATTTATCCCGACGGGAGCAAGAGTAACAATAATGTTTATAATGCTACAGCAGCAGGTATAGTAAGCAAAATAATACGAAAAGAAAAAGGGGGGTACGAAATAACCATAGCGGATGCATCGGATGGACGTCAAGTGGTTGATATTATCCCTCCAGGACCGGAACTTCTTGTTTCAGAGGGCGAATCCATCAAACTTGATCAACCATTAACGAGTAATCCTAATGTGGGTGGATTTGGTCAGGGAGATGCGGAAATAGTACTTCAAGATCCATTACGTGTCCAAGGTCTTTTGCTCTTCTTGGCATCTGTTATTTTGGCACAAATCTTTTTGGTTCTTAAAAAGAAACAGTTTGAGAAGGTTCAATTGTCCGAAATGAATTTCTAGATCTGCGGATTTATCAACATCAAGCTCTAAAAATAAACAAATTTTTGTTGGGAATTATGTATGATCAAAAAAATTTTGCTTATTTATATTCTTTATTCTACCGGATTTCGGGAATTGCTTAATACCGCATTCCTGGTCATAGTATATTGTGAAGGCGACTGTTTTACTTAACTCTTCTTTATTTATTTGTTTTTTCAATCCAAATTGAAACGGTATGATATAGAATGAATCAATAGTTTTATATTTGACTAGAATCAAAACAAAAGATAAATAAGCGGAAAATAGAAACCAAAGTATAAATGAGAGGAACAAAGGATTTTAGGGGAGATTGTTCGTCTCCTAGTCCTTGACACAAGAAACGGAATTTTACCCAACCCTTTCTTGTGTCGAATTAATAAAGATTCTCGATCCCGTTCGTAAAAAATGGATATTTGTAGTTTTCATTTTTTTTTTTTTTTTTTATATAGGTTTATTTTATCATAACCCTTTTTTAGATTTCTTACGTAACATAGTGGTAGTGGACAAATAAATATAGGTCAATTTATTGAGCAATATAGAACTTCTTCAATTTCAACGAACTTATAAAAAAAAAATTTCACTTTTATTAGATTAAATAGTTATTAGATTAAATGGAGTAAGGTTCTATTCTATTAGTATGGAAAGGGTTTGCATGATATCTGATTGATAGAAATATATTCTATTTATATAGAATTGTGAGTCATCCAAAAAGGGTAAATCGAGTGATTCCTTCTTTGTTTTAAGTATTGACAGATACTATTGAGTAACAGATGTTCTGAATCAATTAACGAAGTTCATTTTTTAAAAACATCATCAGAAAAGGTGGAGGTTTTTGAAACATCTCTAAAAAAAAATATTATGATTATTAAGAACTCAACGGGACTTACCCCCTCTTTCCTTGTCTGATTCGAGGGGGATCCCGTTGAGTTCTTATGCTTTCATGTCTACAACTCAGTTCATCCAATTATTACAGGGATGAACCTAATCCGGAATATGAACCATAAAAGAAAATACCGATTAAACCGATCACAAGAATACCGGCTACAGTACCTATTATCCAAAGAGGAATCCTTCCAGTAGTA